TATAGCACGACTACTTGATGAAATGTGGAGGGACGCGGGATAAATGGCCGATACTACTGGAAGGATTCCTCTTTGGATAATAGGTACTGTAACTGGTATTCTTGTGATTGGTTTAATCGGTATTTTCTTTTATGGTTCATATTCCGGATTGGGTTCATCCCTGTAGTAATCGGATGAATTGACTTGTAGACATGAAAACATAAGAACTCAACGGGATCCCCCTCGAATCAGACAAAGAAAGAGGGGGTAGGCCCCGTTAAGTTCTTTTAAGTTCTTAATGATCAAAATATTCTATTCGTATAAATGAAAAAAAATGAATCACTTTTTCCGATGTTTGAAAAACCCCATTTCATTTCTTTCTGATGATGTTTTTGAAAAATGAACTTCATTGATTGATTCAGAACATCTGTTCCTTGATAGTATCTGTCGATACTTTCAAAGTTAAAAAAGAAAAAATCACTTGACCCCCCTCTTTTTTTTCTGGAGGACACAATCACAATATACCCAATATACCAAATATATATATATTTCTATTGATCAGATATCATGCAAATTCTTTCTATACTAATCGAACCTTACTCTATGTATTTTAGTATTTAATCAAAATGAATTTTTTTTTTGAATTCATTTTGGAAAAATTTGAAACTAAAAATCGAATTTTTGACAAACGGGATCAAAAAGCATTATTATTTCAATACAAGACATTATTATTCCGATACAAGAAAGGGCTATAGAAAATTCCTTCTTATTTTATTGTGTCGAAGGCTGGGAAGACGAATAAACCCTCCTAGAATCCCTTGTTCCCCTCATTGATACTTTGTTTGTTTATATTCTTCACTTACTTATTTTATGTTTAGTATCTAGCCGAATTTGATTCTATTCGAATACAAAATTATTAATACATTCTATGACATTTCAATATGACAATAATGACATAATCATATGGCTCTAATCTAATTTAGATTAAAAAAAAAAGAAACGTGAGGTTAAAGTCAAGTAGTCTTCTTCACAATATACATACTTTGACTAGGCGGTACAAATAATTACCGAACCCTGGGAGAAAAGGAAAAGATTTTATTAATATAAAAAAGCAAAACAAAAGGCTTTTCATAATTTTTTTGATTATACATAATTATATACATAATTATATAATTTAATTGCCAACAAAAATTTGGTTCTTTTTACAAACTTTATGTTGATAAATCCGCGGACCTAGAAATTCATTTCGGACAATTGAACCTTCTCAAATTGTTTCTTTTTAAGAACTAAAAATATTTGTGCCAAAATAACAGATGCCAAGAAGAACAAAAGGCCTTGGACACGTAATGGATCTTGAAGTACGATTTCCGCATCCCCCTGGCCAAATCCACCCACATTAGGATTACTCGTTAATGGTTGATCAAGTTTGATGGATTCGCCCTCTGAAACAAGAAGTTCCGGTCCTGGGGGGATAATATCAACCACTTGACGTCCATCTGATGCATCCACTATGGTTATTTCGTATCCTCCTTTTTCTTTTCGTATAATTTTGCTTACTATACCCGCTGCTGTAGCATTATAAACATTATTGTTACTCTTGCTACCGTCGGGATAAATCTGACCCCTTCCCCTGTTCCCGCCTACGTATATGGGATATTTTAAGAAGTGAACATCTCTCTTAGTAGCGGGGTCCGGAGAAAGAATAGGAAAGGTAACTTCGCTATATTTCTGACCAGGAACAGGGCCTATCACAAGAATATTTTTTTTAGTAGGGCGATAGTTCTGAAAAGACAAATTGCCTATCTTTTCTTTAATCTCGGGCGAAATACGATCGGGGGGGGCTAACTCAAACCCATCAGGTAAAATAAGAACAGCCCCTACATTTAAAGCCCCCTTTTTACCATTAGCAAGAACTTGTTTTAGTTGCATATCATAAGGAATTCGAACAACTGCTTCAAATACAGTATCAGGAAGTACCGCTTGCGGAACCTCGATATCCACGGGTTTATTAGCTAAATGGCAATTGGCACATACAATACGGCCAGTCGCTTCTCGTGGATTTTCATAACCCTGCTGCGCAAAAATGGGATATGCATTTGAAATGGGTGTCCTAGTTATTATATATATCATGAGCGATATGGAAATGGATCGAGTAATCTCTTCCTTTATCCAAGAAAAAAGAGTATTTATAGTTTGCATGGTCCAATCATTGGTATCGAAAATTTATACAATAAAATTAGGTAGGTCCCTCGTGTAGTATAGTTCCCTATCTATGATTCTGCTATTTACTAAAAAAAAAGATTAATGGAATATAGGAGGAATCCCTTGTAGGAGTAGAAAAAATAAGTCGAATTTTGAATGTTTTGTTATATACAAAGTAACAACCATTATAATTTGATCAGTGACTCATTTTTCAGTCATTCATTGAATGATAAATCACTACAAGTGAAGGAGATACACGATTTAAATAACGGAAGATCCAATATTTTAAAATTGTATCTAGAATAACCGGAAAGGTGGAAACAAGACCGGATATAATTTGATCGTTATGGGCAAATCCAAAATCTTTGTAAAAAGAACCAATCATTAGTTCCCAACCGTGGGGGGAGTGGAATCCTATACATAAATCAGTTAATAAAAGAATTGAAAAAGCTTTTATTGTATCGCTTAAGTTATATAGGAATTCTTGAACCCAAGAGTTAAGAATAACAAGTTCTTCATTACCTAGAATAGAATAACCACTTAGAATAACGAAACAGATTACATTTGTCGATAAGTGCAAAATCGTATGGATACAATCCTCATTGTGTATCTTGATTAATTGGATCGTTTCTTTGTAGATTCCGATACGAAGCTTTTCTAGATGTGTTTCCGAGTATTCCTTTATCATTTCGTCTAAGAGGACGAGTTCCTCTAATTCTATGAATTTTTTTATAATACTCTTTTCTTGAATGATATTCAAGAAAATTTCGGATTGCCTAGTATCCCACCAATTAGTAACCCAAGATTTCAGACATTTAGTAAATGAGAGAGAGATCCACCAGGGCAAAAATACTATCGATGCAAGATATAGAAGGGGAATGAATGCTTTATTTTTTGACATTTTTCGTCTTTGAATTTTTAACGAACTCGCCTCATTCATCAACTCCATACGATACTAACTAATATTCATATCAAGGATAAGTTCCATTACAAGTCATCGAACCCATGAATCTATTCCCTGTTTTTTTGTGTATGATTCAGCTGTTACTACTTTTTTTTTTGAAAAAAAAAAAGCATTAACTCAGGTCATTTTTCAAAATACTTCAATTGGTACACGCAAGAAATAAGCCAATTCAGCAGCTTTTTGCTCAATTTCTCGTGGAGTCAAATTTTCATCAGTCCGAGTCAAGGGAATAGTCCCGTGGCCTCTGATTTCCATATAAAGGACACGACGAGCATAAATACCCTCTTTAACTTCTATTCTGATGGATTGGATATCTTTCATAAGGAATTGGAGTAAGATGCGACGATTTTTTCCAGGAAATCCCCAACGAAAAATACACACTATTCCTTCTTTTCTATCGAATCGATCATAACCACTACCTACATTCCACGAAATTGTGCACCACAAATAGGAGCTAATAAAGAGACCCGCAATTCCGTAGAAAGACATTACGATCCCCTGTGGAAAAAAAATGATTTGCGGAGACGGAAATAAAGATATCAAATTCCTACCAAGATAACTGGAAATTCCAACTAAAAAAAAACCTAATGAACCTAAAAAAAGTATAAAGGCCCAGCAGAAATTACTTGTTTTTCGAGACCCCGCTATAAGTTCTATCCATATATGTTCTGATCGACAATTCATACTAGATCTAGTTGTATTTTATTGAAATTGAGAGAATAACCCAAATTCATTTGACTTTTTTGTGTGTTTCCGAAGTAACTCTCATCAACTAGCACTATTCCGATGTGAACTTTTAGGAGTAATTCATCGAATTGCTTAGATCTAAAATAATAAGATCCACTTCGTCTTCGTATGATTCCCTATAAAAATTTACATATGGATACATTAACTTTACATTTCAGACATTCGCCCCGATCCCAATTTTTTTTTCAAATAGCTATAATTCATTTAAGCATATATCATGTTTCCCCATGCATAATAGCTTATGCTCGGGGAAACCACATCATATGTTTTATTCTAAGAAATAAATATCTGTGTTATGTTATAAGTCTTGAAAAAAAAAAAATAGATGAGATTTGGCCCGATCATATGTATATCTAAAAAATCCTCTTTTTTTGAACATAAAGAAATAAAGAAGCCATTGCAATTGCCGGAAATACTAGGCCCATTAAAGGCACAAAAATAGAGGGTAAGTTATAGATAGTTGTCATAAAATGGATACCTGTATTTAATATTTGTACCTGTTATTGTTATATTGTTAGAAAGGTATCGTATAATCATTATAATTCATATATAATTATACTAAGTATAGCTAAGTGAGTATATGTGAGTACATAATTGAGTATGAGTATATATAAGTACATAATATATATAAATAATATATATAAATAGAATAATCTAAATTTATAAATTTTTTAATTTAATATAATAAAATAAGTGCAAGGACTAACTAAATAGAATTTTTCATCTTTCTACATGAAATATATATATGTATGATAATCTCCCTTTTTGATTATTTTTTATTATCTTGTTTTTGTCTAATAATTTGAATTTAATAAACTTGAATAAAATAACCAAATAAAAAAAAGTTTCTTACATACAAATTCACGAAAAATTTGTTATAATCCGATCCAGCAATAGGGATTTCTAGTAAAACTCGGGATTCTCAAAAAATATAGAATCTTGCATCTTTCTATACTTTGCTATTTTCTATATGTGAATTATATACACATAAGATAAGAAGGGAACGTAAAATTATCGTTTTATTCCCCTTGCCTAATTTTCATTTCGTGGAAGAAAGAATTCACTCTTTTTTTTGTTTGATAGAGGTTTCCTGATTACTAATCAGAAA